GCAATGAAATGTCACAATTTTTTTTTTATACATGTACAAGTGATGGGAAACAAAAAATATCCTTTATGTATCCTCCTAGTTTATCGACATTTTCAGAAATGCTAGAACGAAGAATTTCTTTGTACATAAGAGAAAAAATATATGACGAAAATCTTTCTAATTCTTGGATTTATACCAATGAAAAAAAAAAGTTAAATTTGAATAATGAATTGATAAATCGAATAAAAATTATAGAAAAAAATGAGGGATCTCCTAGTCTGGATAGGCTTGAAAAAAGAACCATATTATGCGATGATGAGAATAAAAAAAAATGCTTGCCAAAAGCATATGATCCTTTTTTCAACGGACCTTGTCGAGGAACACGAAAAAAACTCTATTCACATGCAATCATGAATCATTTAATTACTTATACAAATACAGAAGATTTAGTAGAAATTTTTTGGATAAATAAGATTCATGATCTACTTCTTAATGATTCCTTAGGAATTTACCGTCAATCATTTTTAAAAAAAACGGAAAAGTCCTTCATCTCAATTGATGAATTATCTTCTGAGTGCGGACACATTTTAAATTTTGAAAAATGTCCTTTATTGACAGAAGCAAAAATAATTGATTCAGAAAGTCAAGCAAAATCTTTGCAATTTGTATTCGATGTAATTACAAAAGATCAAAAAACAAAGAAAAAGAAAGATATTGGAATTAAAATAAAAGAAGTCAGTAAAAAGGTGTCTAGATGGTCATACAAATTAACCGAGGATTTGTTGGAAGAAGAGGAAAAAGAAAATGAAGAAGAATTAGAAGAAGAAGAGCATGAGATTCATTCAAGAAGAGCCAAACGTGTTGTAATTTATAACGATAATGATCAAAATACCAATTCTATTTCTAGTACTAAGAATGCTAGTAACAATGAGAAAAATGATAATAAAACGGAAGAGGAAGAGGAAGAGGAAGAGAAAGAGGAAGAGAAAGAGGAAGAGAAAGAGGAAGAGAAAGAGGAAGAGGAAGAGAAAGAGGAAGAGAAAGAGGAAGAGAAAGAGGAAGAGAAAGAGGAAGAGGAAGAGGAAGAGGTAGCTCTGATACGTTACTCCCAACAATCGTGTTTTCGTCGCAATCTAATCAAAGGATCCATGCGCGCTCAAAGACGTAAAACAGTTATTTGGGACCTCTTTCAAGTAAATGCGCATTCCCCACTTTTTTTGGACCGTATAGACAAAACATCTTTTTTTTATTCTTTTCATATTAATGAAATGAAGAATCTTATTTTGAGGAATTGGATGGGTAGAGAACGAGAATCTGAATTTAAAATTTTAGATTCCCATTTTGAAAATGAAGAGACAAAAGAAGAAAAGGATAAAAAAGAACGTATAGAAATATCAGAAGCTTGGGATACCTTTGTATTTATTCAAGCAATAAGAGGTTTAATGTTAGTAATCCAATCTTTTTTTAGAAAATACATTATATTGCCTTCATTTATAATAGCTAAAAATATTTTACGTACGTTATTATTTCAATTCCCCGAGTGGTACGAGGATTTGAAGGAATGGAATAGAGAAATACATATTAAATGCACCTATAATGGTGTTCAATTATCAGAAACAGAATTTCCCCAAGATTGGTTAACAGACGGCATTCAGATAAAGATTCTATATCCTTTCTGTCTAAAACCTTGGCGAAAAGCTAAGGTACGATCTCATCATAGAGATCGAGGAGATTCAAAATATAAAAACAAAAAATTTTGTTTTTTAACAGTCTGGGGAATGGAAGCAGAACTTCCCTTTGGTTCTCCCCGAAAACGACCTTCTTTTTTTGAACCTATTTATAAAGAACTCAAAAAAAGAAATAGAAGGGTAAAAAATAAGATTTTACAAGTTATAAACTTTTTGAAGGAAAGAATAAAATCCTTTATATTTATAAAAGTTAGAAAAGAAAAAACAAAATGGGTCACTAAAATATTTATAGTTATCAAACTCATAATGCAAAAATTGGAAAAAATAAATCCAATTTTTTTATTTGAGTTGAGGAAAGAAAAAGTATATGAAATGAAGGAAAACGAAAAAGATTTACAAAAAAATAAAAAGATTCTTCGCGAATCATCTGTTCGAATTCGACCAAAAAATTGGTTAAATTATTCACTAATAGAAAGAAGAATGAAAGATCTTTCTGATAAGACAATAAAAATCAGGAATCAAATAGAACGAAACGAAAAAGAAAAAAAAAAAGATATAGTTCTAATTTATGATAATAAAAGGCCGGAATCTTTGAAAATCTTCAAAAGGAAAAATATCCGATTAATGCGTAAATCGCACTACTTTATAAAATCATTCATTGAAAAAATATACATAGATATTTTACTATGTACCATTAGCATTCCTAAGATCAATGCACAACTTTTCTTTAAATCAAAAAAAAATATCTTTAATAAATCCATTTACAACAATAAAAGAAATAAAGAACAAGAAGGAATTGATGAAACAAATAAAAATACAATGAAGTTTCATTTTGGTTTGACTAGAAAAAAGTTGTTTTCAAATACTTATAGTACTGAGAATAGGAATCCAAATTCCGATACTTATTGGAACTTATCTTCCATATCTCAAGCATATGTATTTTACAAATTATCACAAACCCAATTACTTAATAAGGATCGCTTGAGACCTGTATTTCAATATAAAGGAAACTCTCCTTTTTTTAAGGAAAAATTAAAAGACTCTTGTATGATAATGATACACGGAATATTTGATTCCAAATCAAGACATAATAAAATTCATTCGTATGTAATGAACGAATGGAAAAACTGGTTAAAAGGTCATTATCAATACGATGCATCTCAAAAAAAATGGTCTCGATTAGTAACTAAAGAATGGCGAAATAGAATCAATCAACGCTGTATGATTCAAAACCAAAACAAGGAATCAATCCAATTGGATTTATATAAAAAATACCAATTCATTCATTCCATGAAAAAAAATAACTATGCAGCGGATTCTTTTATGAGTCAAAAAGAAAAATGGAAAAAAAATCACAGATATGATCTTTTATCATATAAATACATAAGTCCTCCTAATTCATATATTTCTGGATCAACATTAGAATTTGAAATAAACGGGGATCGAGAAATTCCATATCATTTCAATACATCGAAACCCGAATCATTTTATGTATTAGTAAGTATACCTAGTAATAATTATCTAGAAAAAGGATATATTATTGATAGGAATAGAAATTTGGATAGAAAATATTTTGATTGTAGAATTCCTCATTTTTGTTTTAGAAAGAATATTGAGATCTGGACCAATGCACATATTGGCATGACGATTCATAAAAATACTAAGACTGAAATTAAAAATTTAAAAAAAATGAAAAAAAAAGATCTTTTTTCTACTACGGTTCGTCAAGACATCAAACCATGCAATCAAAAAAGAAACTTTTTTGATTGCATGGGAATGCATCAAGAGGGGTTCTCTGATACTGCATCAAATCATAATACTATATCCAATCTCGAATCTTGGTTCTTCCCAGAATTTGTGCAACTTTTTAACATATATAAGATTCAACCTTGGATCATTCCAATCAAATCACTCTTTTTTCATTTTAATAAAAATGAAAAAATAAATATAAATACAAAGAAAAATCCTCATGAATCGTCTAATAAAAAAGATCTTGAATTAGTAAATTACAAGCAGGAAGAACAAGAACAACAGGATCAAGGAAATCTTATATCGAATCTACGAAAACAAGAGAATAAAAAAGCTGTTGAAGAAGATTACGCAAGATTAGACATAGAAATTAAAAAGGGTAGAAAAAAAAAAATAAATAAATATAAGAGAAAAAAACAAACGGAACTAGATTACTATTTGAAAAAATATTTCCTTTTTCAATTAAGATGGGCTGATCCCTTGAATCAAAGAATAATGAACAATATTAGGGTATATTGTCTCCTACTTAGACTGATAAACCCAAAGGAAATTACCATATCCTCGATTCAAAGAGGTGAAATAAATCTAGACGAAATGCTAATTCAAAAGGAGCTAGTTCTTACAGAATTGATAAGAAAGGGAATATTTATTATTGAACCAATTCGTCTATCTATAAGAAGGGACGGAAAATCTATTGTATATCAAACTATGGATATTTCATTGGTTGAGAAGAAGAAGCACCAAACAAATAGAAAATACGCAAAAAAAAGACATATTGAGAAAGAGGGGTTTGAAAAATCCATTCCACGATACAGCCACTTATTTTTTAGTGAAGACAAAAATCATTATGATTTCCTTATTCCTGAAAATATTCTATCTCCTAGGCATCGGAGAGAATTTAGAATTCTAATTTGTTTCAATTCACGGAATTGGAATGTTTTGGATAGAAATCCAAGATTTTGCAATGAAAAGAAAATAAAAAACTGTGGACAATTTTTGAATCAGAACAAGCATATTAACACCGATGCAAAAAATTTAATTAAATTCAAATTGTTTCTTTGGCCCAATTATCGATTAGAAGATTTAGCTTGTATGAATCGTTATTGGTTTGATACCAATAACAGCAGTCGTTTCAGTATGTCAAGAATACATATGTATTCACAATTCAGAATGAATTCAATTCAAATGCAAAATTAAAAAATTTTTATTTTTATATTTTTTTTATATTTTATAGTGGATTTCCTACATATCGTGTGACATATTCTGTAGATGAAAGCCGAAATATATAGACTGTATAACATTAGAATTTCTAACACATGATGCTGATTTCATAGTGTATCCATTTTCACTAGGAGTAGCAGAATCTTTTTAGTTTAAGTAAAACTAAATCGTTCTATTTCGTGAATGCATATATTTATCAGACCCTTTTTATCCAATATCCAAATCCAATTTCGATTTATACTAGATGAAAATAACTGTCATAATAAATCTTATTATTTTTCCTGATCGGTAAAATTCACAGAAAATAAAAATTTTAATTTATTTTATGGTCAAAAATTCATTTATCTCAGTTATTCCACAAGAAGAAAAAGACGAAAATAGTGGGTCTGTTGAATTTCAAGTATTCCATTTCACCAGTAAGATACGGAGACTTACTTCACATTTAGAATTGCACAAAAGAGATTTTTTATCACAAAGGGGTCTGCGAATAATTCTGGGAAAACGTCAACGATTATTGACTTATTTGTCAAAGAAAAATAAAGTGCGTTATAAGAGATTAATGGATCAGTTAGATATTCGGGAACCAAAAACTCGTTAATTTAAATTAAATTTATTATTTGAGTTTATTATTATTTATTATTAGCCTTGTTATTTTTTTTTTTTTTTTATAGAATTTACATTTTATATATGACTATATGAATATGAATAGGATTATTTAGAATTACTAGAATTATACTAAATTCAATTTAAATTAGGATAAATTAGGATATATATATATATGAAAAATGAAAATATAATGAAAATCTAATATATTTAATATTAAGAAAATAAACATGATTCGTATGTACAACTCATATTTCATGGTTATTCAAACGTAAATCAAAGGATCTTGGCCCTTTCTCATAAACAGATTTTAAAATCTATTGATTCTATAAATTTTTAAAAATCATTGATTCGTCTGGTATCTACAATAGAAAATATATGATTTCCATCATTTTATAATTAAAATTTTATCAGATCGAAAATCTTTTGTGTTCAAAACTTCAATTTATAGACCCAATGTCGCATTCAGTAAAAATTTATGATACATGTATAGGGTGTACCCAATGTGTACGAGCTTGTCCCACGGATGTATTAGAAATGATACCTTGGGACGGATGTAAAGCTAAGCAAATTGCTTCCGCGCCAAGAACCGAGGATTGTGTAGGTTGTAAGAGATGTGAATCCGCTTGCCCAACGGATTTTTTGAGTGTCCGTGTTTATTTATGGCATGAAACAACTCGCAGCATGGGTCTTTCTTATTGATATGTAACAAAAAACTCCCCTTGAATCATTTGATTCCTCTTTACCGATAAAACTCCGTACTCGAGAAAAGAAAATAAAAATATATTATTCTTCTCCCGAACACGGAGTTTTCTGGTCAAAATTTATCTTGTCTTTATCACGAGTTATTTTCCTTGGTTAACAATACTTCTGGTTTTGCCGATATTTGCGGGTTCTTCAATTGTCCTTTTCCTTCATAAAGGAAATAAGGCGTATAGGAGGGATACTATATGTATATGTATCCTGGAGCTCCCTCTAATGACCTATGTATTTTGTTCCAATTGGACGATCCATTAAACCAATTGAAGGAAGATTCTAAATGGATAAATATTTTTTTATTTTCACTGGAGACTGGGAATCGATGGACTTTCCATAGGACCCATTTTACTGACAGGATTTATCACTTGAACCAACAAACATTAGATTTCTAAAAATTAGCTAATCAATCATATCCCGCAGCATTGGAAATAATATTCCATTTTGGTTTTCTTATAGCTTATGCTGTCAAATCGCCGATGATACCCCTACATACATGATTACCAGATACCCACGGGGAAGCGCATTACAGTACATGTATGCTTCTAGCTGGAATCTTATTAAAGATGGGAACATATGGATTGATTCGGATCAATATGGAATTGTTAGCTCACGCTCATTCTAAATTCTCTCTCTGGTTGATCATAGTAGGAATAATACAAATCTTTTATGCAGCTTCAACATCTCTTGGTCAACGCAATTTTAAAAAGCATATTGCCTATTCTTACGTATCTCATATGGGTTTCATAATTATAGGAATTGGTTCTATAACTGGCATGGGACTCAATGGAGCCATTTTACAAATACTCTCTCATGGATTGATCGGTGCTGCACTTTTTTCTTAGCAGAAACGAGTTGGGATAGAATACGTTTTGTTTATCTCGACGAGATGGTGGGGAATATCTATCCCAATGGAAAAAATATTGATATTTACCATGTTTAGTAGTTTCTCGATGGCTTCTCTTGTATTACCAGGAATGAGTGGTTTTGTTGCAGAATTCTTAGTCTTTTTTGGAATAATTACTAACCAAAAATATCTTTTCATGCCAAAAATGTTAATTACTTTTGTAATAGCAATTGGAATGATATTAACTCCTATTTTTTTATTGTCTATGTTACGTCATATTTTCTATGAATACAAGCTATTCAATATACCAAACTATAAATTTTCATATTCTGGACCGCGAAAACTATTTCTTTAGATCTGTATCTTTCTACCTGTAATAGGAATTGAGATTTATCCTGATTTCGTTCTTCCGTTATCGGTTGACAAGGTACAAGTTATATTAGCTAATAATTTTTATTATTTTTATAGAAATATAGATACTAATTCTTTTTATAGCTTAGAAAATTCTAATTAATTAGAAGGAAAGTCTTATAATTCTTTGACTTTCATCTTTTCACGATTCTTCATTGTACAATGAAAAAAATGAAGAGTGAATTAGAATTGTAATGAAATACATCTAGAGTTTTTGAGAACCATTTGAATAATTCCTCCATTCAAACGGTTTTCAAAAACTCGCACAAATACTCATTGTCTATCAGACGATGTTTTTATGTGTTCTTCATGTAGTTTATTTTATTCAATTAGATATAAATGGGAATGAACCATAACTATGGAACCCGATTCCTAATAGATTGATCCCAAAATAGCATATCCAAATTAGGAGAAATCCTATAGAAGCCACAAATGCCGAATTTGTGCCTTGGTCTTGCAATTTTTTATTTGTTCTAATATGTAAATAGATTGCAAATATGGTCCAAGTAATAAATGCCCAAGTTTCCTTAGGATCCCAATTCCAATAAGAACCCCATGCTTCATTAGCCCATACTGCTCCAGAAAGAATGCCTATGGTTAAAAAGGTAAACCCTAAACTAATGACACGATAACTCCAATAATCCAAACGCTGAATTAATTGATATTTGTAAAAATTTAGAAATGAGAGAAAAGAAGTCTTTTTAAATACACTTTCTTTTTCGTTCAAATATTCTATCGTACCAACAAAGAAAAAAGACTTCCTTAAGCTTATAAAATTCTTGTTAAAAAAAAAATCGATATTTTTTCTTTATAATAATTTAGACACCCAACATCTTAGTATCTTAGTATAATTAAATATTAACATTTTTCGTTGTCTTATTCTAATTGTGCTTTTATATTTTTAAAAGTACAATTAATAGGAAAGAAAAAACCTTCTCACAAATTAAATCGAATTCAATATCAATAATATAAAGATTCAATAACCAATAAAAATATTATACAAAATGTTCTTAATATCTTAATATATTATATATATTATAATATTATATATAATATATAATTTATTATAATTTATATAATTATAAATTTAATTATAAATAATTATAAAACAATAATAAAATAGAATAAAAAAAGCTAGGTTTCTATTTCTATTATAGTTATAGTTTATAATACATAAATGGAAAAGTTTATTATGAAAACTGAACTTACGAAAATACTAACTGAATATTCTTGATATTGAACTTGAACATTTCCATATGAATGGAAATGCATTTTGCTTCATTGTTTCCTAAACTCTATTGAATATAGACAATTTAACATGAATTTATTATTATTCTTTCAGGTATGCCGCCATGGTGAAATTGGTAGACACGCTGCTCTTAGGAAGCAGTGCTAGAGCATCTCGGTTCGAGTCCGAGTGGCGGCATAAAATTATATATTATTATTTAATTATTTAATATAATTATTAAAAATAATTATATTTTCCCTTAACATTAGATTGTATTTATGTAAGATTATAAAATTTATAGATATTTTATATATTTCCATTTGTATTTATGTTTTATAGATTTAGGATTTATTAATTTATTATAGTTCAATTATGGATCTCTTTATATTTTATATTTATTTTTTATTGTATTGAATATTAAAGAATATTTATATTGAATTTTAATTCGTTTTTTATTTATTTATTTTTCAAAGTTATGCTCTTATATTATTTATATTGATGGAATCACTATAGGTAATGACTAATAAAGAGTAATCCATTTTGAACAATATATGTCTTTCACATACAACGATAAAAATGAGTCACCTATCTTTGAATGGCAGTTCCAAAAAAACGTACTTCTATGTCAAAAAAGCATATTCGTAGAAATCCTTGGAAAAAAAAAGGCTCTTTAGCGGCAGTAAAAGCTTTTTCTTTAGCTAAATCTGTTTCTACCGGACAGTCAAAAAGTTTTTTATTGGGACAAAAAAACGTTTTTAAAAATCTTAATTGATATGTCTCAAAGAACTTCAAATAATAATAATTGACATTTACTAATGTATTATTAATGTATATTGTATTTTTTTTTAATATTTATTTTAATCTCCAATTTAAATTATTTATTATTTAATTTAATAGGGACCCTTTTTTATGTTTATGATATTTGTGACCTTAGAACATATATTAACTCATATTTCCTTTTCAATCATCTCAATTGTGATTATGATTCATTTGATGAACTTATTAGTCTATGAAATAGAAGGATTGCGTAATTCGTCAGAAAAGGGTATGATAGCTACTTTTTTATCTATAACAGGGTTTTTAGTTATTCGTTGGATTTCTTCAGGACATTTTCCCTTAAGTAATTTATATGAATCATTAATCTTCCTTTCGTGGAATTTCTCTATTATTCATATGATTCCATATCTTGGGAATCATAAAAATTATTTAAGAACAATAACTGCACCAAGTGCCATTTTTACCCAAGGTTTTGCCACGTCAGGTCTTTCAATTGAAATGCATCAATCCGCAATATTAGTACCTGCTCTGCAATCTCACTGGTTAATGATGCATGTCAGTATGATGCTATTGAGCTATGCAGTTCTTTTATGCGGATCATTATTATCAGTTGCTCTTATAGTGATTACATTTCAAAAAAATATCGATTTTTTTTTTAACAAGAATTTTATAAGCTTAAGGAAGTCTTTTTTCTTTGTTGGTACGATAGAATATTTGAACGAAAAAGAAAGTGTATTTAAAAAGACTTCTTTTCTCTCATTTCTAAATTTTTACAAATATCAATTAATTCAGCGTTTGGATTATTGGAGTTATCGTGTCATTAGTTTAGGGTTTACCTTTTTAACCATAGGCATTCTTTCTGGAGCAGTATGGGCTAATGAAGCATGGGGTTCTTATTGGAATTGGGATCCTAAGGAAACTTGGGCATTTATTACTTGGACCATATTTGCAATCTATTTACATATTAGAACAAATAAAAAATTGCAAGACCAAGGCACAAATTCGGCATTTGTGGCTTCTATAGGATTTCTCCTAATTTGGATATGCTATTTTGGGATCAATCTATTAGGAATCGGGTTCCATAGTTATGGTTCATTCCCATTTATATCTAATTGAATAAAATAAACTACATGAAGAACACATAAAAACATCGTCTGATAGACAATGAGTATTTGTGCGAGTTTTTGAAAACCGTTTGAATGGAGGAATTATTCAAATGGTTCTCAAAAACTCTAGATGTATTTCATTACAATTCTAATTCACTCTTCATTTTTTTCATTGTACAATGAAGAATCGTGAAAAGATGAAAGTCAAAGAATTATAAGACTTTCCTTCTAATTAATTAGAATTTTCTAAGCTATAAAAAGAATTAGTATCTATATTTCTATAAAAATAATAAAAATTATTAGCTAATATAACTTGTACCTTGTCAACCGATAACGGAAGAACGAAATCAGGATAAATCTCAATTCCTATTACAGGTAGAAAGATACAGATCTAAAGAAATAGTTTTCGCGGTCCAGAATATGAAAATTTATAGTTTGGTATATTGAATAGCTTGTATTCATAGAAAATATGACGTAACATAGACAATAAAAAAATAGGAGTTAATATCATTCCAATTGCTATTACAAAAGTAATTAACATTTTTGGCATGAAAAGATATTTTTGGTTAGTAATTATTCCAAAAAAGACTAAGAATTCTGCAACAAAACCACTCATTCCTGGTAATACAAGAGAAGCCATCGAGAAACTACTAAACATGGTAAATATCAATATTTTTTCCATTGGGATAGATATTCCCCACCATCTCGTCGAGATAAACAAAACGTATTCTATCCCAACTCGTTTCTGCTAAGAAAAAAGTGCAGCACCGATCAATCCATGAGAGAGTATTTGTAAAATGGCTCCATTGAGTCCCATGCCAGTTATAGAACCAATTCCTATAATTATGAAACCCATATGAGATACGTAAGAATAGGCAATATGCTTTTTAAAATTGCGTTGACCAAGAGATGTTGAAGCTGCATAAAAGATTTGTATTATTCCTACTATGATCAACCAGAGAGAGAATTTAGAATGAGCGTGAGCTAACAATTCCATATTGATCCGAATCAATCCATATGTTCCCATCTTTAATAAGATTCCAGCTAGAAGCATACATGTACTGTAATGCGCTTCCCCGTGGGTATCTGGTAATCATGTATGTAGGGGTATCATCGGCGATTTGACAGCATAAGCTATAAGAAAACCAAAATGGAATATTATTTCCAATGCTGCGGGATATGATTGATTAGCTAATTTTTAGAAATCTAATGTTTGTTGGTTCAAGTGATAAATCCTGTCAGTAAAATGGGTCCTATGGAAAGTCCATCGATTCCCAGTCTCCAGTGAAAATAAAAAAATATTTATCCATTTAGAATCTTCCTTCAATTGGTTTAATGGATCGTCCAATTGGAACAAAATACATAGGTCATTAGAGGGAGCTCCAGGATACATATACATATAGTATCCCTCCTATACGCCTTATTTCCTTTATGAAGGAAAAGGACAATTGAAGAACCCGCAAATATCGGCAAAACCAGAAGTATTGTTAACCAAGGAAAATAACTCGTGATAAAGACAAGATAAATTTTGACCAGAAAACTCCGTGTTCGGGAGAAGAATAATATATTTTTATTTTCTTTTCTCGAGTACGGAGTTTTATCGGTAAAGAGGAATCAAATGATTCAAGGGGAGTTTTTTGTTACATATCAATAAGAAAGACCCATGCTGCGAGTTGTTTCATGCCATAAATAAACACGGACACTCAAAAAATCCGTTGGGCAAGCGGATTCACATCTCTTACAACCTACACAATCCTCGGTTCTTGGCGCGGAAGCAATTTGCTTAGCTTTACATCCGTCCCAAGGTATCATTTCTAATACATCCGTGGGACAAGCTCGTACACATTGGGTACACCCTATACATGTATCATAAATTTTTACTGAATGCGACATTGGGTCTATAAATTGAAGTTTTGAACACAAAAGATTTTCGATCTGATAAAATTTTAATTATAAAATGATGGAAATCATATATTTTCTATTGTAGATACCAGACGAATCAATGATTTTTAAAAATTTATAGAATCAATAGATTTTAAAATCTGTTTATGAGAAAGGGCCAAGATCCTTTGATTTACGTTTGAATAACCATGAAATATGAGTTGTACATACGAATCATGTTTATTTTCTTAATATTAAATATATTAGATTTTCATTATATTTTCATTTTTCATATATATATATATCCTAATTTATCCTAATTTAAATTGAATTTAGTATAATTCTAGTAATTCTAAATAATCCTATTCATATTCATATAGTCATATATAAAATGTAAATTCTATAAAAAAAAAAAAAAAATAACAAGGCTAATAATAAATAATAATAAACTCAAATAATAAATTTAATTTAAATTAACGAGTTTTTGGTTCCCGAATATCTAACTGATCCATTAATCTCTTATAACGCACTTTATTTTTCTTTGACAAATAAGTCAATAATCGTTGACGTTTTCCCAGAATTATTCGCAGACCCCTTTGTGATAAAAAATCTCTTTTGTGCAATTCTAAATGTGAAGTAAGTCTCCGTATCTTACTGGTGAAATGGAATACTTGAAATTCAACAGACCCACTATTTTCGTCTTTTTCTTCTTGTGGAATAACTGAGATAAATGAATTTTTGACCATAAAATAAATTAAAATTTTTATTTTCTGTGAATTTTACCGATCAGGAAAAATAATAAGATTTATTATGACAGTTATTTTCATCTAGTATAAATCGAAATTGGATTTGGATATTGGATAAAAAGGGTCTGATAAATATATGCATTCACGAAATAGAACGATTTAGTTTTACTTAAACTAAAAAGATTCTGCTACTCCTAGTGAAAATGGATACACTATGAAATCAGCATCATGTGTTAGAAATTCTAATGTTATACAGTCTATATATTTCGGCTTTCATCTACAGAATATGTCACACGATATGTAGGAAATCCACTATAAAATATAAAAAAAATATAAAAATAAAAATTTTTTAATTTTGCATTTGAATTGAATTCATTCTGAATTGTGAATACATATGTATTCTTGACATACTGAAACGACTGCTGTTATTGGTATCAAACCAATAACGATTCATACAAGCTAAATCTTCTAATCGATAATTGGGCCAAAGAAACAATTTGAATTTAATTAAATTTTTTGCATCGGTGTTAATATGCTTGTTCTGATTCAAAAATTGTCCACAGTTTTTTATTTTCTTTTCATTGCAAAATCTTGGATTTCTATCCAAAACATTCCAATTCCGTGAATTGAAACAAATTAGAATTCTAAATTCTCTCCGATGCCTAGGAGATAGAATATTTTCAGGAATAAGGAAATCATAATGATTTTTGTCTTCACTAAAAAATAAGTGGCTGTATCGTGGAATGGATTTTTCAAACCCCTCTTTCTCAATATGTCTTTTTTTTGCGTATTTTCTATTTGTTTGGTGCTTCTTCTTCTCAACCAATGAAATATCCATAGTTTGATATACAATAGATTTTCCGTCCCTTCTTATAGATAGACGAATTGGTTCAATAATAAATATTCCCTTTCTTATCAATTCTGTAAGAACTAGCTCCTTTTGAATTAGCATTTCGTCTAGATTTATTTCACCTCTTTGAATCGAGGATATGGTAATTTCCTTTGGGTTTATCAGTCTAAGTAGGAGACAATATACCCTAATATTGTTCATTATTCTTTGATTCAAGGGATCAGCCCATCTTAATTGAAAAAGGAAATATTTTTTCAAATAGTAATCTAGTTCCGTTTGTTTTTTTCTCTTATATTTATTTATTTTTTTTTTTCTACCCTTTTTAATTTCTATGTCTAATCTTGCGTAATCTTCTTCAACAGCTTTTTTATTCTCTTGTTTTCGTAGATTCGATATAAGATTTCCTTGATCCTGTTGTTCTTGTTCTTCCTGCTTGTAATTTACTAATTCAAGATCTTTTTTATTAGACGATTCATGAGGATTTTTCTTTGTATTTATATTTATTTTTTCATTTTTATTAAAATGAAAAAAGAGTGATTTGATTGGAATGATCCAAGGTTGAATCTTATATATGTTAAAAAGTTGCACAAATTCTGGGAAGAACCAAGATTCGAGATTGGATATAGTATTATGATTTGATGCAGTATCAGAGAACCCCTCTTGATGCATTCCCATGCAATCAAAAAAGTTTCTTTTTTGATTGCATGGTTTGATGTCTTGACGAACCGTAGTAGAAAAAAGATCTTTTTTTTTCATTTTTTTTAAATTTTTAATTTCAGTCTTAGTATTTTTATGAATCGTCATGCCAATATGTGCATTGGTCCAGATCTCAATATTCTTTCTAAAACAAAAATGAGGAATTCTACAATCAAAATATTTTCTATCCAAATTTCTATTCCTATCAATAATATATCCTTTTTCTAGATAATTATTACTAGGTATACTTACTAATACATAAAATGATTCGGGTTTCGATGTATTGAAATGATATGGAATTTCTCGATCCCCGTTTATTTCAAATTCTAATGTTGATCCAGAAATATATGAATTAGGAGGACTTATGTATTTATATGATAAAAGATCATATCTGTGATTTTTTTTCCATTTTTCTTTTTGACTCATAAAAGAATCCGCTGCATAGTTATTTTTTTTCATGGAATGAATGAATTGGTATTTTTTATATAAATCCAATTGGATTGATTCCTTGTTTTGGTTTTGAATCATACAGCGTTGATTGATTCTATTTCGCCATTCTTTAGTTACTAATCGAGACCATTTTTTTTGAGATGCATCGTATTGATAATGACCTTTTAACCAGTTTTTCCATTCGTTCATTACATACGAATGAATTTTATTATGTCTTGATTTGGAATCAAATATTCCGTGTATCATTATCATACAAGAGTCTTTTAATTTTTCCTTAAAAAAAGGAGAGTTTCCTTTATATTGAAATACAGGTCTCAAGCGATCCTTATTAAGTAATTGGGTTTGTGATAATTTGTAAAATACATATGCTTGAGATATGGAAGATAAGTTCCAATAAGTATCGGAATTTGGATTCCTATTCTCAGTACTATAAGTATTTGAAAACAACTTTTTTCTAGTCAAACCAAAATGAAACTTCATTGTATTTTTATTTGTTTCATCAATTCCTTCTTGTTCTTTATTTCTTTTATTGTTGTAAATGGATTTATTAAAGATATTTTTTTTTGATTTAAAGAAAAGTTGTGCATTGATCTTAGGAATGCTAATGGTACATAGTAAAATATCTATGTATATTTTTTCAATGAATGATTTTATAAAGTAGTGCGATTTACGCATTAATCGGATATTTTTCCTTTTGAAGATTTTCAAAGATTCCGGCCTTTTATTATCATAAATTAGAACTATATCTTTTTTTTTTTCTTTTTCGTTTCGTTCTATTTGATTCCTGATTTTTATTGTCTTATCAGAAAGATCTTTCATTCTTCTTTCTATTAGTGAATAATTTAACCAATTTTTTGGTCGAATTCGAACAGATGATTCGCGAAGAATCTTTTTATTTTTTTGTAAATCTTTTTCGTTTTCCTTCATTTCATATACTTTTTCTTTCCTCAACTCAAATAAAAAAATTGGATTTATTTTTTCCAATTTTTGCATTATGAGTTTGATAACTATAAATATTTTAGTGACCCATTTTGTTTTTTCTTTTCTAACTTTTATAAATATAAAGGATTTTATTCTTTCCTTCAAAAAGTTTATAACTTGTAAAATCTTATTTTTTACCCTTCTATTTCTTTTTTTGAGTTCTTTATAAATAGGTTCAAAAAAAGAAGGTCGTTTTCGGGGAGAACCAAAGGGAAGTTCTGCTTCCATTCCCCAGACTGTTAAAAAACAAAATTTTTTGTTTTTATATTTTGAATCTCCTCGATCTCTATGATGAGATCGTACCTTAGCTTTTCGCCAAGGTTTTAGACAGAAAGGATATAGAATCTTTATCTGAATGCCGTCTGTTAACCAATCTTGGGGAAATTCTGTTTCTGATAATTGAACACCATTATAGGTGCATTTAATATGTATTTCTCTATTCCATTCCTTCAAATCCTCGTACCACTCGGGGAATTGAAATAATAACGTACGTAAAATATTTTTAGCTATTATAAATGAAGGCAATATAATGTATTTTCTAAAAAAAGATTGGATTACTAACATTAAACCTCTTATTGCTTGAATAAATACAAAGGTATCCCAAGCTTCTGATATTTCTATACGTTCTTTTTTATCCTTTTCTTCTTTTGTCTCTTCATTTTCAAAATGGGAATCTAAAATTTTAAATTCAGATTCTCGTTCTCTACCCATCCAATTCCTCAAAATAAGATTCTTCATTTCATTAATATGAAAAGAATAAAAAAAAGATGTTTTGTCTATACGGTCCAAAAAAAGTGGGGAATGCGCATTTACTTGAAAGAGGTCCCAAATAACTGTTTTACGTCTTTGAGCGCGCATGGATCCTTTGATTAGATTGCGACGAAAACACGATTGTTGGGAGTAACGTATCAGAGCTACCTCTTCCTCTTCCTCTTCCTCTTTCTCTTCCTCTTTCTCTTCCTCTTTCTCTTCCTCTTTCTCTTCCTCTTCCTCTTTCTCTTCCTCTTTCTCTTCCTCTTTCTCTTCCTCTTTCTCTTCCTCTTCCTCTTCCTCTTCCGTTTTATTATCATTTTTCTCATTGTTACTAGCATTCTTAGTACTAGAAATAGAATTGGTATTTTGATCATTATCGTTATAAATTACAACACGTTTGGCTCTTCTTGAATGAATCTCATGCTCTTCTTCTTCTAATTCTTCTTCATTTTCTTTTTCCTCTTCTTCCAACAAATCCTCGGTTAATTTGTATGACCATCTAGACACCTTTTTACTGACTTCTTTTATTTTAATTCCAATATCTTTCTTTTTCTTTGTTTTTTGATCTTTTGTAATTACATCGAATACAAATTGCAAAGATTTTGCTTGACTTTCTGAATCAATTATTTTTGCTTCTGTCAATAAAGGACATTTTTCAAAATTTAAAATGTGTCCGCACTCAGAAGATAATTCATCAATTGAGATGAAGGACTTTTCCGTTTTTTTTAAAAATGATTGACGGTAAATTCCTAAGGAATCATTAAGAAGTAGATCATGA